AATATTCTATATGTTTCGAATTCGAAATTAATGGAATGATTCGTTATAGCTATTATATTCTAAACGATTAATTAATATTTAAGAAATGGAAATTATAGTTATTTTTGTTTCTATTATATAGCATCCGCCTTAAAGATAAAGTAAAGGATAAAAAGAAAAATGAAATTAACGAGAAAGATGCAATCCAGATCCAGATAAATGCAATCTAGATTAGATTGAGACATTTATCCGTTTTTGTTTTCTTTTCATTCGGAAAAGCGGAAGAAAAAACGAAAAAAAGAATCGATCGTTCGAATATTCCACCAGATTGCATGATAAAATTGAGAGGAAGATAGACATATATCTATCTTATATAGTATATATCCATCTATATTGAATTGCAGATACAGAAAGGATAGAATAGAATCATTTCTGACAAGAAATCGAAACGCTTTTCGATATTCGAATCCTTATTTAATGAATTCAACGGTTTCGGCATAAATGAAAGAAAAAGGGGAACGGCATTGAGATCTGAATCTCAAAACACAAAGGGGGGATATGGCGAAATTGGTAGACGCTACGGACTTAATTGGATTGAGCCTTGGTATGGAAACCTACTAAGTGATAACTTTCAAATTCAGAGAAACCCTGGAATCAAAAAAGGGCAATCCTGAGCCAAATCCTGTTTTACGAGAACAAAAACAAACAAGAAGTCAGAACGTGAGAAAAAGGATAGGTGCAGAGACTCAATGGAAGCTGTTCTAACAAATGGAGTTGACTTGACTGCCTTTTTGGGGGAAAGAAAGGAATTTTTCTATCAAATATCAAAACGCCATGCCATAAAGGATGAAGGATAAGCCTATATACACTATGTATACGTAATGAAAAACGATCTAAAAAATGACGACCCGAATCCTTTTTTTTTATGAAAAAAAAAGAATTGTTTGGAATCGATTCCAAGTTGAAGAAAGAATCGAATACTCATTGATCAAATCATTCACTCCATAGTCTGATCGATCTTTTTCTTTTTTTTTTTCTTTTGAAGAACTAATTAGAATTAATCGGACGAGAATAAAGATAGAGTCCCATTCTACATGTCAATATCAATACTGGCAACAATGAAATTTATAGTAAGAGGAAAATCCGTCGACTTTAGAAATCGTGAGGGTTCAAGTCCCTCTATCCCCAAAAAAAGGCCCATTTAACTCCCTAACGATTTATCCTATGTTAGTGGTTCCAAATTCGTTATGTTTCTCATTCATCCTACTCTTTTCTATTTACAAACGTATCCGAGCAGAATTTTTTCTCTTATCACAAGTCGTGTGGTATATATGATAGACGTACAAATGAACACCCTGGAGCAAGGAATCTCCATGTAAATGATTCACAATCCATATCATTGCTCATACTGAAACTTACAAAATCTTCGTTTTGAAGATTCAAGAAATGCAATTCCCCGTCCAAGATTTTTAATACAATAGTCTTTGTTAATTGACATAGACCCAAGCCATCTAGTAAAATGAGGATGATGCGCCAGTAATGGTCGGGATAGCTCAGTTGGTAGAGCAGAGGACTGAAAATCCTCGTGTCACCAGTTCAAATCTGGTTCCTGGCATATGATTAATTTGGATAAGTATCTATTCTACAAATTAAGTGATATGGATCAACATACATATTCATTAAATGCGTTATAGATATTCGAAAGGTTAAATTAGTTGGTTGAAAGACCCAACCCAAAGTCTAGTCTAGCGGAGTTGAAGGAAGGGTGGGAATATCCAAGATTCATCTCAGATCCAGTCCAAATAGAATGCGATCCCTTTCATTTGGTTGTATTTTTTTTTTTTTTTTCTTCCTTCCCTCCTATATGACCCTCTAGAGCCCATCTAAGTGATGTGCGCGATACAAAGTTCATGATGCAGAACTCTTTTTTTTAGTTCATCCTATTGGCTCGACTCATCCGAAATAAGCATCTTCCAATTTTTAGAATCTCAAAAAATTCTTAATTGTATTGTCTTTTTTTTTTTTTTCTATTTCATTTATTTAGCCCATTTATAATATTCATAATAATAATACGAATGGGACTTCAATTTCTCTATTTGATCTAGAAAAGAACGTACAAATATTTCTTAAATAGCGGGAGTTGTCAAAATGAAGATTGGTTTCTTCAATAAGCATCTTGTATTTCATAAAAATTGGGAGCAATATAATCCTTACGTAAGGGCCATCCGATCCAACTTTCAGGCATTAAGATACGTTTCAGCCGTGGATGATTATCATAAAAGATTCCCAACATATCATAGGATTCCCGTTCTTGAAAATTTGCACTTTTCCAAACCCAAAAAGCAGACGGAATTTTAGGGTTACTCCTCGGAGCAAATACTTTTATGCATACCTCTTCTGGTTGATCTACACCATACTCTATTCTCGTAAGATGATACACACTGGCTAACAGTCCGCCCGGTGCTACATCATAAGCACATTGGGAACGTAGATAATTGTAACCATATACATATAAAATGAC